GCTAGCGTAGCTTAATATAAAGCATAACACTGAAGATGTTAAAATGGGCCCTAGAAAGCTCCGCACGCACAAAGGCATGGTCCCGACCTTTCCATCAGCTTTAGCCTAACTTACACATGCAAGTCTCCGCACCCCGGTGAGTATGCCCTCAATCCCCCGCCCGGGGATAAGGAGCAGGTATCAGGCGCAGACCCCTCCAAGCCCAAGACGCCAAGTAATGCCACACCCCCAAGGGAATTCAGCAGTGATAAATATTAAGCCATAAGTGAAAACTTGACTCAGTCAAAGCTAATAAGGGCCGGTAAAACTCGTGCCAGCCACCGCGGTTAAACGAGAGGCCCTAGTTGATTAAATAGCGGCGTAAAGGGTGGTTAAGAATAACATAATGATAAAGTCAAATGGCCCTTTGGCTGTCATACGCTTCTAGGAGTCCGAAGCCCACTAACACGAAAGTAACTTTAAGCAAGTCTATCTGACCCCACGAAACCTGAGAAACAAACTGGGATTAGATACCCCACTATGCTCAGCCATAAATCTAGACGTCCTATTACAATTAGGCGTCCGCCCGGGTACTACGAGCACTAGCTTGAAACCCAAAGGACCTGACGGTGTCTCAGACCCCCCTAGAGGAGCCTGTTCTAGAACCGATAACCCCCGTTGAACCTCACCACTTCTAGCCACCCCAGCCTATATACCGCCGTCGTCAGCTTACCCTGTGAAGGTAATAAAGTAAGCAAAATGGGCACAACCCAGAACGTCAGGTCGAGGTGTAGCGTACGAAGTGGGAAGAAATGGGCTACATTTTCTATCATAGAATACTACGAATTTGTAACATGAAATAGTGCTTGAAGGAGGATTTAGTAGTAAAAAGGAAGCAGCGTGTCCTTTTGAACCCGGCTCTGAGACGCGTACACACCGCCCGTCACTCTCCCCTGTCAAAATGTAATAAAGCTACCTAATAAGAATACTTGGACAAGGGGAGGCAAGTCGTAACATGGTAAGTGTACCGGAAGGTGCACTTGGATAAAATTCAGGGTGTGGCTGAGCTAGTTAAGCATCTCACTTACACCGAGAAAACATCCATGCAAATTGGATCACCCTGAGCCAACCAGCTAGCTTAACTAAAAATATAATGTAGCACTGTTTATAACCAACCAAGACCTAACCCCACCAACTAAACCATTTTTTACCTAAGTATGGGAGACAGAAAGGGCTCACCTGAAGCAATAGAAAAAGTACCGCAAGGGAAAGCTGAAAGAGAAATGAAATAATCCATATAAGCACTAAAAAACAAAGACTAAACCTTGTACCTTTTGCATCATGATTTAGCCAGCACCCTCAAGCGAAGAGACCTTTAGTTTGATACCCCGAAACCAGGTGAGCTACCCCGAGACAGCCTATATATTTAGGGCTAACCCGTCTCTGTGGCAAAAGAGTGGGATGAGCTCCGGGTAGAAGTGATAAACTTACCGAACCTGGTGATAGCTGGTTGCCTAAGAAATGAATAGAAGTTCAGCCTCGTCCACCCTTTGTCAGGAAATATACTACTAAGACACCTTGGAAATACACGAGAGTTAGTTTAAGGGGGTACAGCCCCTTTAACAAAGGATACAACCTTCACAGGAGGATAAAGATCATAATTAATAAAACCTACTGTTCTAGTGGGCCTGAAAGCAGCCACCTAATTAGAAAGCGTTAAAGCTCAGACAGGAAAAAGTTTATTATACCGATAAAAAAATCTTACTCCCCTAACTATATTAGGCTAACCCATACTTCTATGGGTGAAACTATGCTAAAATGAGTAATAAGAAGACCTGATCTTCTCCTGGCACAAGTGTAAACCAGATCGGACTAGCCGCTGGGATTCAACGACCCCAACCAAAGAGGGCATTGTGATTAATAAAAACCTCAAGGAGAGCTCACAATTAAGTAATCGTTACCCCCACACTGGAGTGCCATTTAAAGGAAAGACTAAAAGAGGAGGAAGGAACTCGGCAAACAAAAGCCTCGCCTGTTTACCAAAAACATCGCCTCCTGCAACACAAGTATAGGAGGTCCAGCCTGCCCAGTGACTACGGGTTCAACGGCCGCGGTATATTGACCGTGCAAAGGTAGCGCAATCACTTGTCTTTTAAATAGAGACCTGTATGAATGGCTAGACGAGGGCTTGACTGTCTCCCCCCTCCAGTCAGTGAAATTGATCTGCCCGTGCAGAAGCGGGCATAAAACTACAAGACGAGAAGACCCTATGGAGCTTAAGGTACAAAACTTAACCACGTTAAACGACTCTTTCAAAAGCAAGAACCTAGTGGCCCTAAAGTCTTACCTTCGGTTGGGGCGACCACGGAGGAAAACTAAGCCTCCGAGTGGAATGGGTAATCCCTAAAGCCAAAAGAGACATCTTTAAGCCGCAGAACATCTGACCAACAATGATCCGGCTCTAGGGCCGATCAACGAACCAAGTTACCCTAGGGATAACAGCGCAATCCTCTCCCAGAGCCCATATCGACGAGGGGGTTTACGACCTCGATGTTGGATCAGGACATCCTAATGGTGCAGCCGCTATTAAGGGTTCGTTTGTTCAACGATTAAAGTCCTACGTGATCTGAGTTCAGACCGGAGTAATCCAGGTCAGTTTCTATCTGTAACGCTACTTTTCCTAGTACGAAAGGATCGGAAAAAGGGGGCCTATGCTTAAAGCACGCCCCACCCCTAATTTTGAAACCAAATAAATTAAACAAGGGCGGGCCCAAACCCTGCCGCCCAAAATAAGGGCATATTGGGGTGGCAGAGCATGGTAAATTGCATAAGGCCTAAGCCCTTAAAACCAGAGGTTCAAATCCTCTCCCCAGTTTATGCTAAACACCTTAATGATCCACCTGGTTAATCCCCTTGCCTATATTATCCCCATCCTTCTAGCCGTAGCCTTCCTCACCCTTTTAGAGCGCAAAGTATTAGGGTATATACAACTACGGAAAGGCCCTAACGTTGTAGGACCTTACGGATTACTACAACCTATCGCTGATGGGGTAAAATTGTTTATTAAAGAACCTGTTCGCCCCTCCACATCATCCCCATTCTTGTTTTTAGCAGCCCCTATTCTTGCATTAACATTGGCCTTAGCACTTTGAGCACCTCTGCCTTTACCTCACCCCATTGTCAACCTTAACTTAGGTGTTTTATTTATCTTAGCACTATCGAGCCTTGCGGTCTACTCTATCCTTGGCTCTGGGTGAGCATCAAACTCAAAATATGCACTCATCGGTGCCCTGCGGGCAGTTGCCCAGACAATTTCATATGAAGTGAGTTTAGGGCTTATTCTGCTCTCAGTAATTATTTTTTCAGGAGGCTACACCCTTCAGACATTCAATATGGCTCAAGAAGGCATTTGACTACTAATTCCTGCATGACCATTAGCCGCAATATGATATATCTCAACCCTAGCAGAAACAAATCGGGCGCCCTTTGACTTAACAGAAGGCGAGTCAGAACTTGTCTCGGGATTTAATGTAGAGTATGCAGGTGGACCCTTTGCTTTATTCTTCCTCGCTGAGTACGCCAATATTCTTCTGATAAATACCCTCTCCACCATTTTATTCCTAGGGACCTCATATCTTCCAAATATGCCTGAGCTGGCCACAGTTGGCCTAATAATTAAAGCCGCACTCCTATCCGTTTTATTCCTCTGAGTACGAGCCTCTTACCCACGATTCCGCTATGATCAGCTCATACACCTTGTTTGAAAGAATTTTCTTCCTCTAACGCTAGCCCTTGTACTATGGCATGTATCGCTTCCGATCGCACTCGCAGGACTTCCCCCGCAATTATAACCCAGGAACTGTGCCCGAGCACCCAGGGACCACTTTGATAGAGTGGCTTACAGGGGTTAAAATCCCCTTAGTTCTTAGAAAGAAGGGAGTTGAACCCATACCTAAGAGATCAAAACTCTTGGTGCTTCCTTTACACCACTTTCTACGATGAAGTCAGCTAAATAAGCTTTCGGGCCCATACCCCGAACATGACGGTTAAACCCCCTCCCTCATCAATGAACCCTTATATTTTAGCAACACTACTGGCCAGCCTAGGCCTGGGGACTACTCTCACCTTCGCCAGCTCCCATTGATTATTGGCCTGAATGGGCTTGGAGATTAATACCCTGGCGATCATCCCCTTAATATCCCAACACCACCACCCCCGCGCGGTAGAAGCAACAACGAAGTATTTTCTCACCCAAGCCACTGCGGCCGCTATCATCCTCTTTGCAAGCATAACAAACGCCTGAATTTCAGGGGACTGAAGTATGGAAAACATTTCAGATCCCTTAGCCAGTACAATAATCTTCACCGCCCTAGCACTCAAAATTGGACTAGCCCCCATGCACTTCTGGATGCCTGAAGTACTTCAAGGACTTGATCTCCTGACTGGGTTGATTTTGTCCACCTGACAAAAACTTGCCCCATTCGCCCTCATTATTCAAACAGCCCAAGCTTTTGACCCACTTTTACTCACGACCTTAGGCCTCTTATCTACCCTAGTAGGAGGATGAGGCGGACTGAACCAAACGCAATTACGAAAAGTCTTAGCCTACTCTTCGATCGCACATATAGGCTGAATAATCATTATTGCCCAACACGCCCCACAACTTACTCTTCTCGCACTACTAGTATATATCTTAATAACATCTGCCGCATTTCTAACGCTAAAATTTGGATCTGCCACAAAAATTAATGTCCTAGCAACCGTCTGATCAAAAAGTCCCATCCTCACAGCCACCACCGCCCTCGTATTACTTTCCCTCGGGGGACTTCCCCCATTAACTGGGTTCATACCAAAATGACTTATTCTACAAGAATTAACCAAACAAGGTCTCCCTTTAACTGCGACTATTATAGCCCTCGCCGCCCTAATTAGCCTGTACTTCTACTTACGGCTTTGCTACACTATGACACTAACCATCTCCCCTAATACTTCTTCCTCTAGCACTCCCTGACGCACTTCTGCAACCCAAACATCTATTCCCCTTGCCCTCTTCAGCGTAATAGCCTTGGGGCTCTTACCCGTCACCCCCGTCATAGTTATGCTACTTTACTAGGGACTTAGGATAACATTAGACCAAAAGCCTTCAAAGCTTTAAGCAGAAGTGAAAATCTTCTAGCCCCTGATAAGACCTACAAGACTTTATCTTGCATCGTCTAAATGCAAATCAGATGTTTTTGTTAAACTAAGGCCTTTCTAGATGGGAAGGCCTCGATCCTACAAAATCTTAGTTAACAGCTAAGCGCTCAAACCAGCGAGCATCCATCTACTTTCCCGCCTGTTTATTTTAGAAAAGGCGGGAAAGCCCCGGCAGGGTATTAGTCTGCATCTCTGACTTTGCAATTCAACGTGTATTATTCACCACGGGGCTTGGTAGGAAGAGGACTTAAACCTCTGTCTTCGGGGCTACAACCCACCGCCTAAACACTCGGCTACCCTACCTGTGGCAATTACACGCTGATTTTTCTCTACTAACCACAAAGATATTGGCACCCTTTATCTAGTCTTTGGTGCCTGAGCCGGAATGGTCGGAACCGCTCTAAGCCTCCTCATTCGAGCTGAACTGAGCCAACCCGGCTCACTTCTAGGGGATGACCAAATCTATAATGTTATTGTTACTGCCCACGCCTTTGTAATAATTTTCTTTATAGTGATACCAATCCTTATTGGCGGGTTTGGAAACTGACTCGTACCTCTAATGATTGGCGCACCTGATATAGCGTTCCCACGAATAAATAACATAAGCTTCTGACTTCTACCCCCATCATTTCTGTTATTATTAGCCTCCTCTGGCGTTGAGGCCGGGGCCGGAACGGGGTGAACTGTTTACCCCCCACTTGCAGGGAATCTCGCCCATGCCGGAGCATCCGTAGACCTAACAATCTTTTCTCTCCACTTAGCAGGGGTATCATCAATTTTAGGGGCAGTAAACTTTATTACTACAATTATTAATATGAAACCCCCAGCTATTTCTCAGTACCAGACACCCCTCTTTGTCTGAGCTGTACTCGTAACCGCCGTTCTCCTGCTTCTATCGCTGCCTGTTCTGGCTGCCGGAATTACTATGCTCCTTACTGATCGTAACCTAAATACTACCTTCTTTGACCCGGCGGGAGGCGGCGACCCAATTCTGTACCAACACTTATTCTGATTTTTCGGCCATCCAGAAGTCTACATCCTTATTTTACCCGGGTTTGGGATTATCTCCCATGTCGTAGCCTATTACGCAGGTAAAAAAGAACCATTTGGGTACATAGGGATAGTTTGAGCTATAATAGCTATTGGCCTCTTAGGATTTATTGTATGAGCCCACCATATGTTTACTGTTGGGATAGACGTAGACACTCGAGCATACTTTACGTCCGCAACAATAATTATTGCCATCCCAACCGGGGTAAAAGTATTCAGCTGACTTGCTACCCTTCACGGAGGCTCAATTAAATGAGAAACCCCTATGCTATGAGCCCTAGGATTTATTTTCCTTTTCACAGTCGGAGGCTTAACAGGTATCGTTCTTGCCAACTCATCACTAGATATTGTTCTCCATGATACATACTATGTTGTAGCCCATTTCCACTATGTATTATCAATGGGGGCTGTATTTGCTATTATGGCAGCATTTGTCCATTGATTCCCACTATTTTCTGGTTATACCCTAAACGACACATGAACAAAAATCCACTTTGCTGTAATGTTCATTGGTGTTAACCTTACATTCTTCCCACAGCACTTCTTAGGTCTAGCAGGCATACCCCGACGATACTCTGACTACCCTGATGCCTATGCCCTATGAAACACAGTATCATCTATTGGCTCACTCATCTCACTAGTGGCTGTAATTATGTTCTTATTCATCTTATGGGAGGCTTTTGCCGCTAAGCGGGAAGTATCCTCCGTCGAACTAACTATGACAAACGTCGAATGACTGCATGGTTGCCCTCCGCCTTACCACACATTTGAAGAGCCAGCATTTGTCCAAGTTCAATCAAACTAACGAGAAAGGGAGGAATTGAACCCCCATGAACTGGTTTCAAGCCAATCACATAACCACTCTGTCACTTTCTTATAAGACATTAGTAGAGTGTGCATAATACATCACCTTGTCGAGGTGAAAACACAGGTTAAACCCCTGTATGTCTTAAACTAATGGCACACCCCACACAACTAGGCTTCCAAGACGCAGCATCACCTGTTATAGAGGAACTTCTTCACTTCCATGATCACGCCTTAATAATTGTATTTTTAATTAGCACAATAGTACTTTATATTATTATTGCAATAGTCTCAACTAAACTTACCAACAAATATATTTTAGATTCCCAAGAAATCGAAATTGTATGAACCGTTTTACCAGCCGTAATTCTGGTACTAATTGCTTTGCCTTCCCTTCGCATTCTGTACCTTATGGATGAAGTAAATGACCCCCATCTAACAATCAAAGCCATAGGCCACCAATGGTATTGAAGTTATGAATACACAGATTATGAAGACCTCGGCTTTGACTCCTATATAACCCCTACGCAAGATCTTGCACCGGGACAATTTCGACTTCTAGAAACAGACCACCGAATGGTAGTCCCAATGGAGTCACCAATCCGTGTACTAGTATCCGCTGAAGATGTTTTACACTCTTGGGCAATTCCATCCTTGGGTGTAAAAATAGACGCAGTCCCTGGACGATTAAATCAAGCTGCCTTCATCGCCTCACGCCCAGGCGTATTCTACGGACAATGCTCTGAAATCTGTGGTGCTAACCACAGCTTCATACCCATTGTCGTTGAAGCCGTTCCACTAAAACACTTCGAAAACTGATCTACACTTATACTTGAAGACGCCTCACTAGAAAGCTAATTATTGGACAAAGCGTTGGCCTTTTAAGCCAAAGTTTGGTGATTACCGACCACCTCTAGTGAAATGCCTCAACTCAACCCTAATCCTTGATTCGCAATCCTAGTATTTTCATGACTCATTTTTCTCCTTATTATTCCAGCTAAACTCTTGAATCACCTAACACCTAATGAACCCGCCACAGTAAATGAAGAGAAACATAAAACTAACCCCTGAAACTGACCATGATAATAAGCTTTTTCGATCAATTTGCAAGCCCCTCTTTTCTTGGAGTCCCCCTAATTGCTATCGCAATCGCACTCCCCTGGGTATTATTCCCAACCCCAACCTCCCGTTGAATAAATAGTCGAATAACTACGATCCAAGCATGATTTATTAATCGCTTCACCAATCAACTAATAATGCCCTTAAATGTGGGAGGACATAAATGAGCCCTAATTCTAACCTCATTAATAATCTTCTTAATTACCATCAACATGTTAGGCCTCTTACCGTATACCTTCACCCCTACAACACAATTATCCTTAAATATAGGATTTGCCGTGCCACTCTGACTTGCCACCGTAATTATTGGCATACGGAATCAACCAACAATTGCCCTCGGACATCTTTTACCGGAAGGAACCCCTATCCCTTTAATCCCAGTACTAATTATTATTGAGACAATTAGCTTATTTATTCGCCCCTTAGCCCTAGGGGTCCGACTCACAGCCAACCTAACTGCAGGTCACCTTCTAATTCAACTCATCGCTACAGCCATCCTCGTTCTCCTACCAATAATGCCAGCTGTTGCAATTCTAACAGCTACCGTCCTCTTCCTTTTAACTCTCCTAGAAGTTGCGGTAGCAATAATTCAAGCGTATGTATTTGTATTACTTCTAAGCCTCTATCTTCAAGAGAACGTCTAATGGCCCACCAAGCACACGCCTATCATATAGTCGACCCCAGCCCATGACCACTAACCGGAGCCATCGGTGCATTACTGATAACATCCGGCCTAGCTATCTGATTCCACTTCCACTCAACGACATTAATAACACTCGGATTAATTTTATTACTTCTAACAATATTCCAGTGATGACGTGATGTCATCCGAGAGGGAACCTTTCAAGGTCACCACACACCCCCTGTACAGAAGGGCTTACGTTACGGGATAATCTTATTTATTACCTCTGAAGTATTCTTCTTCTTAGGTTTCTTCTGGGCCTTCTACCACTCAAGTTTAGCCCCAACACCCGAACTTGGTGGCTGCTGACCCCCCACAGGAATTACCACCTTAGACCCCTTTGAAGTCCCTCTTCTTAACACAGCCGTATTATTAGCATCCGGGGTAACAGTCACATGAGCCCACCATAGTATCATAGAGGGTGAACGTAAGCAGGCAATTCAATCTCTTATATTAACAATTCTTCTAGGGTTCTACTTCACTGCCCTTCAAGCCATAGAATACTACGAAGCGCCCTTCACAATCGCCGACGGGGTCTATGGCTCTACATTCTTTGTAGCCACAGGATTCCATGGACTCCATGTTATTATTGGCTCAACCTTTTTAGCCGTTTGTCTTCTACGCCAAATTCAATACCACTTTACATCTGAACATCACTTTGGCTTTGAAGCCGCTGCATGGTACTGACATTTTGTTGACGTAGTCTGATTATTCCTCTACGTATCAATCTATTGATGAGGCTCATATCTTTCTAGTATTAAAGTTTGTACAGGTGACTTCCAATCACTTAGTCTTGGTTAAACCCCAAGGAAAGATAATGAACTTAATTACAACTATCTTCATCATCACTATACTTCTATCTTTAATTCTGGCAGTGGTATCCTTCTGACTTCCACAAATGAACCCCGACGCAGAAAAATTATCCCCCTATGAATGTGGGTTTGACCCATTAGGATCTGCCCGCCTACCATTCTCACTGCGATTTTTCCTAGTAGCAATTCTATTTCTCTTATTTGACCTAGAAATTGCCCTCCTCCTCCCACTCCCATGGGCGGACCAACTTCACAACCCAACCGGAACATTCTTTTGAGCTACTTCTGTCCTGATCCTATTAACCCTGGGACTTATTTATGAGTGAACCCAGGGGGGCCTAGAATGGGCAGAATAGGGAGCTAGTCTAAATAAGACCTCTGATTTCGGCTCAGAAGACTGTGGTTAAATTCCATAGCCCCCTTATGACACCAGTACACTTTAGTTTAACCACAGCATTTATTTTAGGGTTAATAGGATTAGCGTTTCACCGTGCGCACCTTCTTTCAGCCCTCTTATGCCTAGAAGGAATGATATTATCCCTATTTATCGCATTAGCCCTATGAACATTACAATTTGAATCTATAAGCTTCTCTACAGCCCCTATACTACTTCTCGCTTTTTCCGCCTGTGAGGCGAGCACAGGCCTCGCACTCTTAGTTGCTACAGCCCGAACCCATGGCACCGACCGCCTACAAAACCTTAATCTCCTCCAATGTTAAAAATGCTAATCCCCACAATCATAATATTCCCGATAATCTGGTTGGCCCCCACCAAATGGTTATGAACAGTTACAACTACCCATGGTTTCCTAATCGCCCTTGTAAGCCTCACATGATTAAGCTGAACATCAGAAACAGGATGAACCACAACCGGCCCGTACTTGGCTACAGACCCCTTATCAACACCCCTATTAGTATTAACATGCTGGCTTTTACCCTTAATAATTCTCGCTAGCCAAAATCATATTAAGCCCGAACCTGCCGCCCGCCAGCGCCTCTACATCACACTTTTAACCTCCCTCCAAACTTTCCTAATCATAGCTTTCGGGGCAACAGAAATTATCATATTCTACGTGATATTTGAAGCCACGCTGATCCCCACCCTTATTATTATCACTCGCTGAGGAAACCAAACTGAGCGCCTTAACGCAGGGATCTACTTTTTATTTTATACCTTGGCCGGATCTTTACCCTTATTAGTGGCCCTACTCCTACTTCAAAAATCTACAGGGACATCATCCCTTCTTATTATCCAGTATACCCCTCCACTTCTAGTTAACTCCTGAAGCCATAAAATCTGATGAGCAGGCTGCTTAATTGCCTTCCTAGTAAAAATACCACTTTATGGGGTGCACCTATGGCTACCAAAAGCACACGTAGAAGCCCCTGTTGCAGGATCAATGGTTCTAGCAGCAATTCTTCTAAAGTTGGGAGGCTACGGAATGATGCGAATAATGATAGTATTAGACCCTCTCTCTAAAGAACTAATTTACCCATTTATTATTCTAGCATTATGGGGCATCATTATGACTGGGTCAATTTGTTTACGACAAACTGACCTTAAATCACTAATCGCCTACTCCTCAGTTAGCCATATGGGCCTCGTTGCAGGAGGTATTTTAATCCAAACCCCTTGGGGGTTTTCAGGGGCTATTATCCTGATAGTCGCCCATGGGTTGGTATCCTCTATACTCTTCTGTTTAGCTAATACAGCTTACGAACGAACTCACAGCCGAACCATAATTCTGGCCCGAGGATTACAAGTAATTTTCCCCTTAACAGCTGTCTGATGATTTATTGCAAACCTAGCCAACTTAGCACTACCCCCACTCCCCAACTTAATAGGGGAACTATTAATCATTACAACCCTATTTAACTGATCCCCCTGGACTATTATACTCACGGGCGCTGGAACATTAATTACCGCAGCTTACTCCTTGTACTTATACGTTATATCCCAACGTGGTCCTACACCATATCACATGCTAGAACTCCCCCCATTTCACACCCGGGAACATCTGCTAATAGCCCTTCACCTTATGCCAGTAATTCTCCTTATAGTAAAACCAGAGCTCATATGAGGCTGATGTTTTTAGTGAGTATAGTTTAACCAAAACGTCAGATTGTGATTCTGAAGATAGGGGTTAAAACCCCCTTACCCACCAAGGAAGGACAGAAATCAGTAAGTACTGCTAATACTTACACCCGAAGTTAAAATCCTCGGCTTCTTTACGCTTCCGAAGGATAATAGTTCATCCGTTGGTCTTAGGAACCAAAAACTCTTGGTGCAAGTCCAAGCGGAAGCTATGACCTCTACAACCTTAGTCATTTCATCCACATTTCTCTTAATTATAGCAGTCCTTATTTTACCTTTACTTTCAACACTCAACCCTAAGCCACAAAAACCAGGCTGAGCAGCTACACATGTTAAAACTGCCATTAGTACCGCATTCTTTATCAGCCTCCTCCCGCTTATACTTTTCTTAGCACAGGGAGCAGAAAATATTACTACAAACTGACAATGGATAAACACACAAATGTTCGACACAAATATCAGCTTTAAGTTCGACCACTACTCCCTTATTTTCACCCCCATCGCTCTTTATGTCACATGGTCCATTCTAGAATTTGCACTTTGATACATACACTCTGACCCTAACATAAACCGATTTTTTAAGTACTTACTACTCTTCTTGGTGGCTATGATTACCCTTGTCACAGCTAATAACTTATTTCAGCTATTTATCGGTTGAGAGGGGGTTGGTATTATATCCTTTCTACTAATTGGCTGATGACACGGCCGGGCAGATGCTAACACTGCAAGTCTTCAAGCAGTAATTTATAACCGAATCGGGGATATCGGATTAGTTTTAGCTATGGCCTGGTTCGCAATAAACATTAACTCTTGGGAAATACAACAAATTTTCGCTCTCTCAAAAAACTATGATGTAACAACCCCATTAATCGCACTCGTCCTCGCCGCAGCAGGGAAGTCGGCCCAATTCGGCCTACACCCATGGCTTCCGTCAGCCATAGAGGGCCCCACACCAGTATCTGCGCTACTTCACTCTAGCACCATAGTTGTTGCCGGTATCTTTTTATTAATCCGCCTGCACCCGTTAATAGAGGAAAATAAACTAGTGCTTACAATTTGCTTATGTCTAGGGGCACTCACTACTTTGTATACCGCTACTTGCGCACTAACTCAAAATGACATTAAAAAAATTATCGCCTTTTCAACATCGAGTCAGCTTGGGTTAATAATAGTCACTATTGGATTAAATCAACCACAATTAGCATTTCTTCATATCTGTACGCACGCATTCTTCAAGGCCATACTTTTCCTCTGTTCCGGATCTATTATTCACAGCCTAAATGACGAGCAAGATATCCGGAAAATAGGAGGCCTACATAAACTTCTGCCCACCACCTCAGCCTGCCTCACTCTTGGAAGCCTCGCACTGGCAGGCACACCATTTCTTGCTGGATTTTTCTCAAAAGACGCTATTATTGAAGCACTAAACACTTCTTACCTCAACGCCTGGGCCCTAATCTTAACACTTATCGCCACATCATTCACTGCCGTGTATAGTTTCCGGGTTGTATACTTTGTAGCTATGGGGTCCCCCCGATTTACCCCACTCAACCCAGTTAATGAGGATGATCCCCATCTAACTCAGCCCATTAAACGACTTGCCTGAGGAAGCATTACTGCAGGGCTTATCATCACCTATAACTTTTTACCTTTAAAAACACACACCATAACTATGCCCGTAACCCTGAAAATAGCAGCTCTTATAGTAGCTATCGCCGGACTTCTTGTAGCCATAGAACTTACAGCTAAAACCAATAATCCTTATAAAACTACTCGCAGTGTATCCTCTCATCACTTCTCAAACATGTTAGGATACTTCCCCTCATTAATGCACCGAATATCCCCAAAGGTCAGCCTAATTTTAGGCCAAGCAGCCGCTTCTAAATTTGATCAGACCTGGCTTGAAATTAATGGTCCTAAAGCCTTAGGCTCTACACAACTAATTCTAGCCCGTGTACTTGGTAATATATCACTAGGAACAATTAAGAAGTTCTTAACTGTTTTCTTCCTTACAATAACCCTAGCCATTACCCTAACTTTTATTTAAACTGCTCGAAGTGCCCCACGACTTAAGCCCCGAGTTAACTCCAGCACCACTAGCAAAGTTAAAAGTAATACTCAAGCACAAATAATCAACATTATTCCACCCAGAGAGTATATTACGGCCACACCACCAACATCCCCACGAAGAACAGAAAATTCTTTTAACACGTCGGTAATTATCCAGGAACCCTCATACCACTTCCCTCAGAACAACCCTGCTATTACCATTACGCCCACTAAATAAACCAAAACATACCCCACTACTGAACGACTTCCCCAAGCCTCTGGAAAAGGCTCAGCAGCTAATGCTGCCGAATAAGCAAATACTACAAGCATTCCCCCTAAATAGATTAAAAATAATACTAGAGATAAAAAAGGACCTCCGCTACCAATCAACACCCCACATCCCACCCCAGCTGCTACTATTAGCCCTAAAGCAGCAAAATAAGGGGTAGGATTAGAGGCAACAGCAATTAAACCCATAATCAAAGCTATTAACAGTAAAGAAACAAAATAAGTCATAATTCCTGCTCAGACTTTAACTGAGACTAATGACTTGAAGAAACATCGTTGTAATTCAACTACAGGAACAACTAATGGCAAGCCTACGAAAAACCCATCCATTAATAAAAATTGCTAATGACGCACTAGTCGACCTCCCAACACCGTCAAATATCTCAGTAATATGGAACTTTGGGTCTCTTCTAGGACTATGCCTAATTACCCAAATTTTAACAGGATTATTTCTAGCAATACACTACACCTCCGATATCTCAACAGCATTCTCCTCCGTCACACATATTTGCCGAGACGTTAACTACGGTTGACTTATCCGAAATTTGCACGCCAACGGCGCATCCTTTTTCTTCATCTGCATTTACCTACACATCGCACGCGGCCTCTATTATGGGTCCTATCTTTACAAAGAAACCTGAAATATTGGGGTCGTGCTACTACTCTTAGTAATAATAACAGCCTTTGTGGGCTATGTCCTCCCCTGAGGTCAAATATCCTTCTGAGGTGCAACCGTAATTACAAATCTTCTATCAGCAGTACCCTACATGGGTGATACCCTAGTACAATGGATTTGGGGTGGCTTCTCAGTAGATAACGCAACACTAACGCGGTTCTTTGCTTTCCACTTCCTCTTTCCCTTTGTTATTGCCGGTGCAACTATTCTCCACTTACTTTTTCTGCACGAAACAGGCTCTAATAACCCCGCGGGATTAAACTCAGATGCTGATAAGATCTCCTTCCACCCGTATTTCTCTTACAAAGACCTTCTTGGCTTTGTATTAATATTATTAGCCCTCACATCCTTAACGTTATTTTCTCCTACACTACTTGGTGACCCCGAAAATTTCACCCCTGCAAACCCCTTAGTCACCCCGCCACATATTCAACCAGAGTGGTATTTCTTATTTGCCTATGCTATTCTACGATCTATCCCAAATAAGCTAGGAGGGGTCCTTGCATTATTATTTAGCATTCTAGTTCTGCTTGTAGTCCCTATTATGCACATCTCAAAGCAACGAGGACTTACTTTCCGACCACTCACCCAGTTTCTTTTCTGAACCTTGGTTGCAGACATGGCCATTCTGACGTGAATTGGAGGCATACCTGTAGAGCACCCATATATTATTATTGGTCAAATTGCATCCATCCTATATTTTGCTTTATTTCTTTTCCTCACCCCACTCGCGGGCTGAGCTGAAAATAAAGCACTAAAATGAGCTTGCACTAGTAGCTTAGCTTGAAAGCATCGGTCTTGTAATCCGAAGATTGAGGGTTAAACCCCCTCCTAGCGCCAAGGCGAGGAAGTTTTCCTCCTTGCACCTAAAGTAAAAAAAGGGGGGGGGGGGAGTATCCCCCCTCCGGCACCCAAGAGAGAAGATTTTTCTCCCCGGGCCCAAAAGAGGGACTTTCCTCCCCCACCCCTGGGGGTTCCCAGAAAAGGGAGATTTTAACTCCCACCCCTGGCTCCCAAAGCCAGGATTCTAAATTTAACTATTTTCTGCTGGCCCAGCGTGGAAAATGGGCGCCCCCCTATGGGGCAATACAGAGATGCACTGTATACTCACATAATGTACTTGTATTATGTGGGTATTACACATCTATGTATTAACACCATTCAATTATTGTAACCTAAAAGCAAGTACTAGCATCTAAGGGATGCATAAACCCAATTATGTAATATAGTAGAACTATATATGTATTTTCACCATTCACTTATTGTAACCTAAAAGCAAGTACTAATGTATAAGACGTTCATAAAGCATTTCAATATAATTCAAAATTAATTTATTTTAAATTAGCAGATCTTCTAACAAATTTTATGAAATAAAATACCACCACTCTTATTATTAAAGATACTCTATTCATGAACGATCAGGGACACACGGTGGAAATAATGCTCATGGTGAATTATTACTTGCCTAGTCCGCGAGAGCCCACCAACCCTATCACCGAAGGCACATTACCCATGATAGAACCAGGGACACATTGTGGAGATAAGGTAAACGGTGAATTATTCCTGGTATCTGGTTTCTCTTTCAGGGGTTTGGCATGTGTAATCCACCCTGGTGAGGTATACTTGCATCCGGTTACCTGCGCCCACCATACTCCGCATTACCCCACATGCCGGGCGTGCCTTCCATAGGCTAGGTTTTTTTTCTCTGGTTTCCTTTCGTTTGCATCTCACAGTGCAGGCTCAAACAAACTTCCGGGTTGTACATTTCTATTCTGCGTTAGCAGATGTTTAGTTAATGATAGAAAGACATAACTCAAGAATCACATATTTCTCTTTCAAGTGCATACATATAAGCTATATTCAACAACTAATATATATACGACCCCTTCTTCGGAAAACACGCGACAAACCCCCCTACCCCCTACGCTCAGCAAATCCTGTTATTTCTTGTCAAACCCCCGAAAGCAAGAAAGGCTCGGTGAGCGTTCAGGCTAACAAGTTGTGATATCAATTAGCCATCCGCATTTGTATATATATACATGATTATACACTACATTGCGTTTCAAAAGTAAACCTAAAAACTTCTATTAAAAATTTTACTAAAATTTTTGTCCTAAAAATCAAACATTTTTTT